AAAAGCCCACATACGACGAAGGTTTTTTGTTGCCGTCGGAAAAAGGAGAAGTCCCACTCCTATTAACATAGGAACTGGAAGTGGAACGAAAGGTATGATCCATGCATATTGATATGTATCTTCCATAAAAAAATAAAACCCTTTTTTCTTAATTAATTGTTTCCGATTCACCAGATCATCTTATCTCCTTCGAAATTCGAAAGGAGTCAATAAAAAAAATCAAGATATCCAAGAACTAAAATAGAATTTTATATTCTTAATTATTAATTATTATGAGTCTTTCCCAAATACTTCAAATATTCAAATCAAGACGTTACAATTGGTCAAATGATATGACTAAGTTACTAGTGAAAAGTGAATACTTGGTTATTAAGTAAGATATTTATGACGATACAGAAAGTTAAAATTTCAATTATTATTACGATAATTTATATCCATAGAGCAAGGACAAAGAATTGCACCAAAAACAGTACTTGATTCTGAGATTCTGATATGAATCAGAGGATCTACTAAGGTCAATAAGTTGATCCAACAAAATTAGTGAGTTTATTCGGAATCATTAACTAGTTCATTGTAGAACTGATTGATTGTCTTCCATTCCAATAAAACACATTTATGTTTATAGGAAACGCTATGATATCCATAATTTTACTTTATAAAAGTTTATAAAAGAAGGAATTACTAAAATGGCTTTTATCAAATCATATATTCTTTAACAGATTGACTACTAGTCTCATTCGAATTTGAAAATGAAAATTAGGTGTATTCTCTCTTCGAGCTTGACCAATTAATATAAACAAAACAAAGATTCAAGTTTTTTTATTAGTTTAATTAGGTAAGGGTTGGGTTCTTAACCTTTTTTTTTTAATGCATTTTATTACATGTATAAATGTAGCACGACGAAAATAGACAAAGATATAAATGGAAGCCTTTTTTTCTTTTCGATTCTTTATTTTATCATAATTCTATTTCTATGGCATAGCGAATCCTACGAATCCTATAGATATATATATAGATTTGAATACCAGGGGCACCAATCAGTACGAATTATTTTTTCGTCCGGATATTGTATGGAATAGAAATAAAAAAAACAACTTTTTTTATCTGTCCCTAGTAATATTTTATGCGATTTTCACATATCTATATTTATTTTTTATGAAGGGAGTATCATCTATAAAATAAATAGATAGATAATGAATAGTAAAGAGGGATTCGTTTTGAACAATAGATGTCTTTCACATCCAACTATAGCAATGAGTAATCTCTTAATTTTTGAATGGCAGTTCCAAAAAAACGTACTTCTATGTCAAAAAAGCGTATTCGTAAAAAATTTTGGAAAAGGAAGGGATATTGGGCAGCGTTAAAAGCTTTCTCATTAGCGAAATCTCTTTCTACCGGGAATTCTAAAAGTTTTTTTGTGCCGACAAATACAAATAAATAATCAAACGTTAGAATAATCTGAATAGGACTGACTCGAAAAGTGGGTGAATCTCGTTTATAATATAAAATGAATGATTTCCATTCCCTAATGTTTTGAACCGATCAATATGAAATGGAACTCTCTTCGCTCTTATGGTGTGTCAAATTTAAAATAAGAATTCTTCTGTCTACTGAATTCTAAAAATGGCACTTTTTTTTATTTCTTTTTTCAAACAAAAAAAAGAAACACAAGATACAAAGTTTCACCTTTCTTTTTAGTATGTTTTATCATTTCCGGGATGGGGATTCTTATTTTCCCCATCGACCCATTTGTTACAATAATAATTTTTTTCTTTTTTATATATCTCTAAAAGAGCAGATAGAAGATATTTAGTCAAAATAAAGGGAAACTAATTGATTAAGTTTAAAACTTGTTTTGTAACTTTCTGAATCATTATTTCTCTAAATCACTATATATACCCCGCTTTCAACCCAATCGATAAAAGCCCTTTTCCCATTTAGGTGGATATTATGTACAAAGAATGTGTCAATTTTGAGTGATCAAAAATGTATCCTATGTTTGGATTGTAAAATGAATCAAGATATATATCTTTATAATATAACTCTATATTCTTTTTAATTTAATTCTTTTTTTTTTAGTTATTTAGAAAGAATTTTTTTAAGTACAGTACAATTCCGATAGAGATCGAAACTTTTTTGTTATATGATATGTCCAGCCCCATACCTAATCGGTTTGCTAAATCCTAACACAAATTATCTACACAACAAAAATCCTAACGTTGGATACAAAACTATGCAAATATTTACAGAAATTCCTTGGATGTCGTACTGAGATTGTGATCCATAAAAAAATAAAAATCCCATTTTTTGAAAAAATGAATTTTTTTTATTTTAGATTCATGAAATCAGATAAATAAGAGAAATCAATCATTAAAAAATAAAAAAAAAAACGAGAAAGGACGTTTTATTTTTGGTTCTATCCCTAGATAGAGATCGGAACTATCTAGTTACAACAGTTCCATTCCAGGCGAGCATAAACTACGCGAAAACCCATTGTTAA